AGCTTAATTTAGTAAGGTACTATGATAAAAAATTACGTCTAGTTGACTACTTATTATATTTATATTAAATTAAGTAGTTGTTAGTTTTATATTAAATTAAGTAGTTGTTAGTCTAGTACCGTATCCCTTCCTATCTTATCCTTCTTTTGCACCCGACTCAAAAAAAAAGAGTGCTTCGGGGGCGAAAATAGAACTTGCCAAGAGGGTTACCTAAACCAGGGATTCACCAAGACAAACCATAGACAAACTGCCCTTTTAAAAAGGGCGATAGACTGTGCCTTTCTTTTATTTCTTTTCTCTTTTCTGCCTGCTGAATAAAAAAAGCAGCCCTCTACCATATCTATACAAATAGAATAGTCTATTTATATGGACTGCTAAGTGCGGAGACGGGAATCGAACCCGTGACCTCAAGGTTATGAGCCTCGTGAGCTACCAAACTGCTCTACTCCGCTCTGTAGGGCTTAAAACTGGGGGACGAAAAAGTTTGAATAAAAGTCTCTACCATGTCTAGACAAATAGAATAGTCTTTTTATACAGAATGGAGCGGGTAGCGGGAATCGAACCCGCATCGTTAGCTTGGAAGGCTAGGGGTTATAGTCGACGTTGGTTGATTATTTTTAACGTCTCTAATTCAAAACCGAACATGAAATTTTGATTTCATTCGGCTCCTTTATGGATATTCTCACCACTTAACATCTATGTCAGCTTTTCTGTCTAAATGGAACCAAAGCTCTCTGCTTTTTAGATGATCCCTATAGAGTAAGAGATAGAAATTCTACTAAATATCTATCTAATCTACTTACTTCGTTCCCTAATTTCATTCAAGAGATCCTGAGGAAAAGAGTTGGGTTTCCACCGAGCTGAAACAATATACTGATGGTTCTAGTAAACCAAAACTATCGTTTTTTAGCTATTGGGCTTCTATTTCTTTTTTAAACAAAAGAAGATTTAGTTACGATTGGAAATAAACTTTTTTGTATCTTCATCCATAGATCCTTTACTCATATTTATTCAATTGGAATACTTAATCCAATGCAAAATTATGCTTCGCGACTCTGTACTCATATAATCCAATTTATATTTTGGATGCAAATTCAATTAGTCTTTTGATACTAATCGCGAGAATGTATATTCTTCCTCAATATGCTATTGAGAGGAAAAGGATTAAACCCTTTATAAGAACTAAAGTTTTCATCGGAATATGAATATAAAAAACTTAAGGATGCCTTAAGTATATCATTTCCAATTCAGTTATTAATAGAACGAATCACACTTTTACCACTAAACTATACCCGCTACATGTAGATTATGATACTAACACTACCCTTTGTCAAGGGCAGCCGTTCGAAGAGGAGGCTAATTCCACCTACGGAGAAAGTAAGTTCATGACAGTGAGGAGTTGGTACTTCAATCGCGGGCCTTTACTTTAGGATTTAGATGGCCCCCCTCTAGTCTGTAAAAGAAATCTCTTCTTACTATACCAATAGCCTATGAACCAAATACCAATAGCCTATGAACCAAATGTATGCATTTTGATTAGGATCATATTCTATAGTTTGATTATTCCTACAATATACACTAAGAGATATAGGGGGCAGTACAGTCCCCATAAATCCCTTTCTTCCTTTTCTTTTTTGTTTAGAATTGAACAAAGAAATTGGGAAAGATGTTTTTCTTCCTCCACTTGTTATGAAGTCCGATTCGTAGGGCGGGGGTAAGATGCTTTTAAAAAATTCATAATGGACTTTCTCCATCGCTTGATAGAAGCAACAAACAAAGAGTCATAACTTAAAAAGAAAGAAAGGCAGATAGGAATCGACAGATTTACCTGATGAGAATTTACATCATTTGATTCTTGTTTAAAAGAATCAAATAAGATGAATAGAACTAAGAACACATAAAAAAGAGTATAGAGGCCCAAGACTACTCCCAAATGTTCCTCCTAAGAATCCTATTGGGTATCTGTTCCCTTCCTTTTGACCCTAGGATCGGGAATCCCGAACCCCCCCTTTTCCTAGTGTTTGGAAACAGAAAACCCTGAGGTTAGGTATGTAGGATATGATTTTTCTTTTTTGTTGGGCAGGCAGTAGAATAATTTTTATACTCTGCAGTATAAACTGACCCCCCACTTTTTAGAATCAAATTGTTGATAAAACTCCAACATAGTTTGTTCAAAATGCACCCCTTGGAGAATATTCAAGTACCCCATTTCCAAGGGGGGTACCTGTTGAAAATAGCTTCAACAAATCTGTTCAAAACTTTTTAATAAAAATTGAAAAATTTTGAACCCGAAGGTTTTTCCAAGAGATACCCGTGAAAAAAGTTTCAATCTCTCACCAAAACAGATAAAAAGGATATCACTGAAAATAAATACCCAGCCATATGGGTATATGAAGAGTGCGAATTCCTTTATACCCCACCCAATTAGAATTAGGGGAAATAAAACATAAATGGAGAACGTTCTTATCATAAGATCAGTCAATAGAAGAAAAAAGTCCTTAATTCCGCAGAACATTTTGAGCACGTAAAAAGTGAATAGCCTAAAGATAAAAAAAAAAAATAGAACTTTTTGGCTTTGGTTTGGTGAGTCGTCCGAGATCATGTTTACATACCTATGAACTTACCCTCTTCAAGTATATAGGATACTAATAATAATTTGTGTGTATGTTAACTCTCTGCTCATGTATTTTATTATACGTTATACGTATTTATATATATATAATAATATAATACCTATACTTTGTGCAAATGATAAGAGAGAATATGAAAGATTTTCTTATTTTTTTTTTATTTTCTCAAGATTTTGAATCTCGTCATGAATAAACTTCTATATCTCGATATATATAAAATAAAAAAAAAATATATTTACATATATTAGAGACATTATATTAATATATATAGATATTATGTACATAATTATGCAGTAGACCCATAATGGTAAATTAAAGTGGCTAATTTTGGAATAAAAAGCCCTTTTAACTCAGTGGTAGAGTAATGCCATGGTAAGGCATAAGTCATCGGTTCAAATCCGATAAAGGGCTTTTCACTTAATGGTAGAGTAATGCCGCGGTAATATGGAAGTCGTCGGTTCGAATACGATAAAGTACTTTTTTCTATGAAATTCATTCACTTTTTTTTTTTATTAATCTATTTTTATTCTATACCCTTTAAAACGAATTCCCCTAAAAAGGAGGGGATCATCCGTGAATTAACCTAACCATCAACTAAAAAAATCCTATGAAAGCATAACAGAAAAGGAGAAAAGACTCTTTGCTTTGATCTATTTATACTCTTCGAATATATTGACAATTCCAAAAAACTGCTCATACTATCATTATAGTATAATTACGAGTAGTTGTATATGGCGCTATCGTCTAGTGATGCCCCTATCGTCTAGTGGTTCAGGACATCTCTCTTTCAAGGAGGCAGCGGGGATTCGACTTCCCCTGGGGGTAGGGAGTATTATAAAAAGAGGTTAATCATAGATTATCAAAAACCCTAGAATAAATTCTTCCTGGGTCGATGCCCGAGCGGTTAATGGGGACGGACTGTAAATTCGTTGACGACATGTCTACGCTGGTTCAAATCCAGCTCGGCCCAAAAATCTGGGGCTTAGTGAATATGAACTAAATCTTTTTTTTTTCTTCCATAAAAAAAATATCTTATCCCTAGAAAAAAAAAAAAGATAAAGAGAAAAGGGGAAATGGATTTCTAATCCATATCTCTCTTATTTTTTTTTACAAAAAAAAAGATTTTTTCTTATTGAAAGGTGGATTATCATTTATTTTTAGGGATAAAAAATCGCGGCATACTAGTTATGCCACTCTCACTAGACCCACATAGGATATGTGGGTATGTAGTATATGATTACTCTATTTCTTAGAGTATGACAGACGAATCGAATCTTCTTATGGTTCTATTTAAGAATAGGTATGCCACACACCCCGCAGGGATTGTAGTTCAATTGGTTAGAGCACCGCCCTGTCAAGGCGGAAGCTGCGGGTTCGAGCCCCGTCAGTCCCGAATTAGGGTTCAATGAATGGAAAAATTCATCTTTCCTTTTTTCATCAAAAATTTCGCTGAAAAAAAAGGGGCCATAGGAATTTTTTTTTAACTATTTCCAGTTGCTAAGGAAAGACGTACATATCATACGTGGATTAATATAATTTAGGATATTACTCCATTTTTATGATGATACCATCCTCATCTTAACTTCCTATTCGACTCTTATGGAATAGAATTCCGGTAAAATACCGGAATCCATACATAAATAGTATTCATTTATTTTTAGAGAATGAATTTAATATAATTAGTTCCTTTTGGGGGGTTAAACCACACCCCTTCATTTTGTAGTTCCATTCCAACTTTGTTTGTGTATGTTCAATGAATAATTGAAAAGAATCCACCTCATTCTCAGTCCATTTGTCGATTCCTTTTTTTATGGATCCGCTCTCATCTTTAGACCCCAAAAAGCAGATATTGATAGTAACTTAATAAAATAAAAACCAAGCAAACGCTTTTTTCCTAAATTCAAATATTGGATCTTTTTATTTAAGATCTTTTTTTTTTTCTCCATCTCATTTCTACTTCTACTGCTTATTTTTATGTCTATGTGACCCATAGAAAGTAGGTCATATAATACATACGTAATTGTATGTATAACTATAAGAAAAAGGAAGGGAAATTGGATAAGAGAAGAAAGATTCTTGGCTATACATATATATAGAAAAGCAAAAGTGGAAAAGGATTCAAAATAAAAGGGTTCAAAATCCAATCAAAAAATCAATTTTGGTCTTAGTATGGATAAGGGATCTTCCTATGTTATATTATTCCACTATCCACCATGAATTGATTTGATAGATCCTATATTCATAATATTGAATTGATTCAGTATTATCAGAATGCAAGTCCTCCCCTTGAAATTACAGGATACCCTTTTTTCCTCTCCATGGGATTACATCCCGAGTTATTGTGAAAAAAAAAAAGAGGTTATGGAAGTAAATATTCTCGCATTTATTGCTACTGCATTGTTCATTCTAGTTCCTACTGCCTTTTTACTTATTATTTATGTAAAAACAGCCAGCCAAAATGATTAATTGGAATTCCAATTAATCATTGAAGAAATGAAAAAGGGATTAAAAAAATCCAAGTGTTAAATGAAAGGATCTGGTTGGAATCATAAAGTGTGGTAGAAAGAACTACATATAGTTTTTTCTACCACACTTTAGATTCTTTCTATTAGATTATCTTGAATCTACATAGAATAGATTAGTAGATTCAAATAGTAGTCTAATTCAACTTCTTTTTTCACTGCATCCACTTAATTTTAAACAAGTCAAAATCAAAAAAAATCGAAGACAATTTTTCATAGACTATAGTAAAAGAAAAAAAGTAAAAGGAAAAAACCAGCGAATCTTTCATGCTTAAAAATGCTGCGATATGCTTAAAAAAAAAAGAGTTGATACTCGAATTCGGCTACTTAATCAATTAGTAGTATCCCTAGAGTCCACTTCTCCCCCATACTACTAGCGAAAGAGAAAATGTAAAGACTACCATTAAAGCAGCCCAAGCGAGACTTACTATATCCATGTAAATTATGTCTCCTATTTCTATGAAGGAATTATTCTACTATTGATCAATAATCATAGTGGAATCAAGGGTAGAGAGTCAAAATTCATCCCTAAGACTATGGATCAATCAGTTAAAGGAATTTACTCCTAATAAATTTTTATATGATTTCCGGTAGAATTGGAGAGTATTAAGTATAAATATGATACATATCCCTTTTCCCTAAAAAAGAGTAGGAGAATGTTCTGAATAGAAGACGCGGGAATAGAGAGATTTTTTCTTCCTTTTGTTTGTGACCTTTTTTAGAAGCAAAGGACGTCAGAATATACCATAAAATTAGGATAGATAAATATTTATTGGATACCTACCTTACCCATGTTTATTTTTGACCTAAACCCTACTGCCCCTCTTTCTATCTTTCGTCTATGAAAGAGTGAGGACACCTTATCCACAACTCCGAAATTGATTTTTGATCAGCCTATTCAATCTGATTCTCGACAGAATCAGCAGCCTTTACTTTAGTGTATGTAGGTAACATAAGATATACGAAGTGTATGTAGTAAGACGTACGATAAAGAAAATGTATGATAATTAGGAAGTCTTGATATTTCTTCGCGAAGTCCCTTCCTCATCTTCAATCTTAGATTAAAAAAAAAAGCCCCCTAGAGACCTTTGGGTACGAGGATTTCTTACATCTTAGCCTCGTAGTTTTAAATTCCCGAATCAAATCAATTCAAATTAATAAAAGAATAAGGAAACGCTACCTCATCTCTGTTGGTACTCGTTTGGGCCACTGCCGCCAAAACAAACCCTAGTTTGAGGATAGAACTATGGTATGGATTCTCAAAATCCAGTATCGCCAGACCTAGCTCTTGCCTCCACTTATGGGGAATACAAAATTTTTCGAGTTTGATCAGTACTATAATCCTAAGTATTTTATTGATCAGGCGGCACCCAGATTTGAACTGGGGATAAAGGATTTGCAGTCCCCTGCCTTACCACTTGGCCATGCCGCCAAAAAATTCGATCTTAAATCGCGAAAAGAACAAGTATTTATCCATATTTTCTTACTAAAACCCCTTTTCTTTTATCTTGAATCTAATTCTACTTACTTTTTTTCAATCTTTTTCCAAAAATATATTTCTGCTTTTTTGGACCCTGTTTCGCTTATACTCTTCGATGAATTCTATCTTAAAACACACATTGCTAAGACTAGAAAACTTCCCTTTTCTTTCTATTCTATTGAGATGGCAAAGGATAAAAAGTAGATTTCCAGTCACAGACTGAAAAATCCAGAAAAAATTGGAACCATTAACTAGAATTTTCTTATTTTATTTTTTTGAATTGCAGTAGTAAACTACTCTTAAATCGGTATTCTCTCCCCCCATTCCTTTTAATGGCATAATAAAATAGAATAAATGTTTCCCTAATCCGTATATAGGTAAACTCTAGGTCCGAACAACATTATTATCTATGGATCCCCCTTATGTACATATGCCTATGGGGAATCGTGCTTTAATTTTTCATTGCATTAAATATCTTGAATAAAAAGAGTAAATTTGCTCTGATATAGATTATGGCTTGGCCTTCTTGGCCCATCCAGTTAAAATTACGATAAAAGAAAGGATATGTGGATAGGTGGATAACTAGATTGGTAAGTACTTCAAAAATAAAGTACTTACTTTATTCTATTCTTTTTTTTAGGATTCTACATTCTACAACGAAATCCTTTATTTTTCAGCAATTCGACTACTACGAATACGAAACAAAAAAGAACCTTCAAATTCTTTTTGAAAATAAAACTAAGCGTACTATTCTAAATCGAACTAAAGTAAAACTTTCTAGTGCTTATAAATTATTATGGCTTTATCTCTTTCATAGAAAGGAGATAAAACAATAAATCTTTGCTATCCAATCTGATTATAATATCATCAAGTTTAAGTGGCAGAATTTTTTTTTTTCTAGGACTGTTTTATCAATTCATTTTCATTCCATTTCTACCCCTGCCAAATTCCAACTTTCGTTGAAATTGTCTCTATTGATATGTATGAAATACATATATGAAATACATATGTGGAGTTCCCTAGAATTTCATGTGATTCAGTAAACAGAATATGGATTCCATGATTGCTAGATTGATCCGTAGGGATTGATGAAGAGTGAGCTAATAATGGAATTTTTCTTCGATAAATAGGAAACTTAAGATTAAGATGCTCTGGAATGGAAATGAGGGAATGTCCACAATACCCGGATTTAGTCAGATCCAATTCGAGGGATTTTGTAGGTTCATTAATAAAGGCTTGGCAGAAGAACTTGAGAAGTTTCCAACAATTAAAGATCCAGATCACGAAATTGCATTTCAATTATTTGCGAAAGGATATCAATTGCTAGAACCCTCGATAAAAGAAAGGGATGCTGTGTATGAATCACTCACCTATTCTTCTGAATTATATGTATCCGCGAGATTAATTTTTGGTTTCGATGTGCAAAAGCAAACCGTTTCCATTGGAAACATTCCTATAATGAATTCCTTAGGAACCTTTATAATAAATGGAATATACCGAATTGTGATCAATCAAATATTGCTAAGTCCTGGTATTTACTACCGCTCGGAATTAGACCATAAGGGAATTTCTATATACACCGGGACTATAATATCAGATTGGGGAGGAAGGTCGGAATTAGCAATTGATAAAAAAGAAAGGATATGGGCTCGCGTGAGTAGAAAACAAAAGATATCCATTTTAGTTCTATCATCAGCTATGGGTTCGAATCTAAGAGAAATTTTAGATAATGTTTCCTACCCCGAAATTTTCTTGTCTTTCCCGAATGCCAAGGAGAAGAAGAGGATTGAGTCAAAAGAAAAAGCTATTTTGGAGTTTTATCAACAATTTGCTTGTGTAGGCGGGGACCTAGTATTTTCGGAGTCCTTATGTGAGGAATTACAAAAGAAATTTTTTCAACAAAAATGTGAATTAGGAAGAGTTGGTCGACGAAATATGAATCGGAGACTGAATCTTGATATACCCCAGAACAATACATTCTTGTTACCACGAGATGTATTGGCCGCTACGGATCATTTAATTGGAATGAAATTTGGAACGGGTATACTTGACGATGACGATATGAATCACTTGAAAAATAAACGTATTCGTTCGGTTGCGGATCTGTTACAAGATCAATTCGGACTGGCTCTTGGCCGTTTACAACATGCGGTTCAAAAAACTATCCGTAGAGTATTCATACGTCAATCGAAACCGACTCCACAAACTTTGGTAACTCCAACTTCAACTTCTATTTTATTAATAACTACTTATGAGACCTTTTTTGGCACATACCCCTTATCTCAAGTTTTTGATCAAACCAATCCATTGACACAAACGGTTCATGGGCGAAAAGTGAGTTGTTTGGGTCCTGGAGGATTGACGGGGAGAACTGCAAGTTTTCGGAGCCGAGATATTCATCCGAGTCACTATGGGCGTATTTGTCCAATTGACACGTCTGAAGGAATCAATGTTGGACTTACTGGATCCTTAGCTATTCATGCGAGAATTGATCACTGGTGGGGATCTATAGAGAGTCCGTTTTATGAAATATCTGAGAGAGCAAAAGAAAAAAAAGAGAGACAGGTGGTTTATTTATCACCAAATAGAGATGAATATTATATGATAGCAGCAGGAAATTCTTTGTCCCTGAATCAGGGTATTCAGGAAGAACAGGTTGTTCCAGCTAGATACCGTCAAGAATTCCTGACTATTGCATGGGAACAGATTCATCTTAGAAGTATTTTTCCTTTTCAATACTTTTCTATTGGAGGTTCTCTCATTCCTTTTATTGAACATAATGACGCGAATCGGGCTTTAATGAGTTCTAATATGCAGCGCCAAGCAGTTCCACTTTCTCGATCCGAGAAGTGCATTGTTGGAACAGGATTGGAACGCCAAACAGCTCTAGATTCGAGGGTTTCCATTATAGCCGAACGCGAGGGAAAGATCATTTCTAGTGATAGTCACAAGATCCTTTTATCAAGTCGTGGGAAAACAAAAAGTATTCCTTTAGTTACCCATCGGCGCTCTAACAAAAATACTTGTATGCACCAAAAACCTCGGGTTCCGCGGGGTAAATCTATTAAAAAAGGGCAAATTTTAGCGGAGGGAGCAGCTACAGTTGGCGGGGAACTTGCTTTAGGAAAAAACGTTTTAGTAGCTTATATGCCGTGGGAGGGTTACAATTTTGAAGACGCAGTACTAATTAGCGAACGTTTGGTATATGAGGATATTTATACTTCTTTTCACATCCGAAAATATGAAATTCAGACGGATACGACAAGCCAAGGCTCCGCGGAAAAAATCACTAAAGAAATACCACATCTAGAAGAACATTTACTCCGCAATTTGGACCGAAATGGAGTTGTGAGGTTGGGATCCTGGGTAGAAACTGGCGATATTTTAGTGGGTAAATTAACGCCTCAGATAGCGAGCGAATCGTCGTATATCGCGGAAGCTGGACTATTACGGGCCATTTTTGGTCTTGAGGTATCCACTTCAAAAGAAACTTCTCTCAAACTACCTATAGGTGGAAGAGGCCGCGTTATAGATGTGAAATGGATCCAGAGGGACCCCCTCGACATAATGGTTCGCGTATATATTTTACAGAAACGTGAAATCAAAGTTGGGGATAAAGTAGCTGGAAGACACGGGAATAAGGGGATCATTTCCAAAATTTTGCCTAGGCAAGATATGCCCTATTTCCAAGATGGAACACCTGTTGATATGGTCTTTAATCCCTTAGGAGTACCCTCACGAATGAATGTGGGACAAATATTTGAAAGCTCGCTCGGATTAGCAGGGGATCTGCTAAAGAAACATTATAGAATAGCACCCTTTGATGAGAGATATGAGCAAGAGGCTTCAAGAAAACTTGTGTTTTCGGAATTATATGAAGCCAGTAAACAAACAAAAAATCCATGGGTATTTGAACCCGAGTACCCGGGAAAAAGCAGAATATTTGATGGAAGAACAGGAGATCCCTTCGAACAACCTGTTCTAATAGGGAAGTCCTATATTTTAAAATTAATTCATCAAGTTGATGAGAAAATCCATGGACGTTCTACCGGGCCCTACTCACTTGTTACCCAACAACCCGTTAGAGGAAGAGCCAAGCAAGGGGGACAACGAGTAGGAGAAATGGAAGTTTGGGCTTTAGAAGGATTTGGTGTTGCTCATATTTTACAAGAGATACTTACTTATAAATCTGATCATCTTATAGCTCGCCAAGAAATACTTAATGCTACGATCTGGGGAAAAAGAGTGCCTAATCACGAGGATCCTCCAGAATCTTTTCGAGTGCTCGTTCGAGAACTACGATCTTTGGCTCTAGAACTGAACCATTTCCTTGTATCTGAGAAGAACTTTCAGGTTAATAGGGAGGATGTTTAATCGGAATAAATATAAATTCTTTTCTTATTTCTATTTTATGATTGACCAATATAAACATAAACAACTTCAAATTGGACTCGTTTCCCCTCAACAAATAAAGGCTTGGGCTAACAAAATCCTACCTAATGGGGAAGTCGTTGGCGAAGTCACAAGGCCCTCCACTTTTCATTATAAAACCGATAAACCAGAAAAAGATGGATTGTTTTGCGAAAGAATCTTTGGACCCATAAAAAGCGGAATTTGTGCTTGTGGAAATTCTCGAGCGAGCGTAGCTGAAAACGAAGACGAAAGATTTTGCCAAAAATGCGGGGTAGAATTTGTGGATTCTCGGATACGAAGATATCAAATGGGATACATCAAACTGGCATGTCCAGTGACTCATGTGTGGTATTTAAAAGGTCTTCCTAGTTATATCGCGAATCTTTTAGATAAACCTCTTAAGAAATTGGAGGGACTAGTATACGGCGATTTCTCTTTTGCTAGGCCCAGCGCTAAAAAGCCCACTTTCTTACGATTACGAGGTTTATTCGAAGATGAAATTGCATCCTGTAACCACAGCATTTCTCCCTTTTTTTCTACCCCAGGCTTTGCAACATTTCGAAATCGGGAAATTGCAACAGGAGCAGGTGCTATTAGAGAACAATTAGCGGATTTGGATTTGCGAATTATTATAGAGAATTCCTTGGTTGAATGGAAGGAATTAGAGGACGAGGGGTATAGTGGAGATGAATGGGAAGATAGAAAAAGACGAATAAGAAAAGTTTTTTTAATTAGACGCATGCAATTGGCAAAACATTTTATTCAAACAAATGTGGAACCTGAATGGATGGTTTTGTGCTTATTACCGGTTCTTCCTCCCGAATTGAGACCCATTGTTTATAGGTCTGGGGATAAAGTAGTGACTTCGGATATTAATGAACTTTATAAGAGAGTTATCCGTCGGAACAACAACCTTGCCTATCTATTAAAAAGAAGTGAATTAGCGCCAGCAGATTTAGTAATGTGCCAGGAAAAATTGGTACAAGAAGCCGTGGATACACTTCTTGATAGTGGGTCCCGCGGGCAACCGACGAGGGATGGTCATAATAAAGTATACAAGTCACTTTCAGATGTAATTGAGGGTAAAGAGGGGAGGTTTCGCGAGACTCTGCTTGGGAAACGGGTCGATTACTCGGGGCGTTCTGTCATTGTTGTGGGTCCTTCGCTTTCATTACATCAATGTGGATTACCTCTAGAGATAGCAATAAAGCTTTTTCAGCTATTTGTAATTCGCGATTTAATCACGAAACGTGCTACTTCTAATGTAAGGATTGCTAAAAGGAAAATTTGGGAAAAGGAACCCGTTGTATGGGAAATACTTCAAGAAGTTATGCGGGGGCATCCTGTACTGTTGAACAGAGCACCTACCCTCCATAGATTAGGTATACAGGCCTTCCAACCCACTTTAGTAGAGGGACGTACTATTTGTTTACATCCATTAGTGTGTAAAGGTTTCAATGCGGACTTTGATGGGGATCAAATGGCTGTTCATCTACCTTTATCCTTGGAAGCTCAGGCGGAAGCCCGTTTACTTATGTTTTCTCATATGAATCTCCTGTCTCCCGCTATTGGAGATCCTATTTGCGTGCCAACCCAAGACATGCTTATCGGACTTTATGTATTAACGATTGGAAATCGTCGAGGTATTTGTGCAAATAGATATAATAGTTGCGGAAACTATCCAAATAAAAAAGTAAACTACAATAATAATAATTATTATAAGTATACGAAAGATAAAGAACCCCTTTTTTATAGTTCCTATGATGCGCTGGGAGCTTATAAACAGAAACGAATCGGTTTAAACAGTCCCTTGTGGCTCCGATGGAAACTAGATCAACGGGTCATTGGGTCAAGAGAAGTTCCGATTGAAGTTCAATATGAATCTTTTGGGACTTATCATGAGATTTATGCCCACTATCTAATAGTGGGAAATAGAAAAAAAGAAACCCGTTCTATATACATTCGAACCACTCTTGGTCATATTTCTTTTTATAGAGAAATAGAGGAAGCCATACAAGGATTTAGTCGGGCCTATTCATACACTACCTAAACAAGGAAGTTCGATTCGGCGATGCCCCTTTCGGGGGGCATTCCGATTTCGCTAGTACCATCTTTTTTTCCGCGCAAATCCAGATTGAGATTGAGGAAAGGGGGGAAATTAAGTTTTCGAATCACTGACTCAGGCCCATTGTCGAATCCTACTCAGCAATTGTCGAATCCTACTCAGCCAAAAAAGGGGGTACTTATGTATGGCGGAACGGGCCAACCTGGTCTTTCATAATAAAGAGATAGACGGAACTGCTATGAAACGACTTATTAGCAGATTAATAGATCATTTTGGAATGGGATATACATCCCATATACTGGATCAAATAAAGACTCTGGGCTTCCATCAAGCCACTACTACATCGATTTCTTTAGGAATCGAGGATCTTTTAACAATACCCTCTAAAGGATGGTTAGTCCAAGACGCGGAACAACAGAGTTTTCTTTTGGAGAAACACTATTATTATGGCGCTGTACACGCGGTAGAAAAATTACGCCAATCCGTTGAGATATGGTATGCTACAAGTGAATATTTGAAACAAGAAATGAATTCGAATTTTCGAATAACGGATCCTTCTAATCCAGTCTATCTAATGTCTTTTTCAGGAGCCAGAGGAAATGCATCTCAGGTACACCAATTAGTAGGGATGAGAGGGTTAATGGCGGATCCTCAAGGACAAATGATTGATTTACCTATTCAAAGCAATTTACGCGAGGGACTTTCTTTGACAGAATATATAATTTCCTGCTACGGAGCCCGCAAAGGGGTTGTAGATACTGCTGTACGAACAGCAGATGCTGGATATCTTACACGTAGACTTGTTGAAGTAGTTCAACATATTATTGTGCGTAGAAGAGATTGTGGTACTATCCAAAGTATTTCTGTGAGTCCTCAAAATGGAATGACGGAAAAACTTTTTGTCCAAACATTGATGGGTCGTGTATTAGCAGACGATATATATATCGGTTCACGATGCATTGCTGCTCGAAATCAAGATATTGGAATTGGATTAGTCAATCGATTCATAAGTGCCTTTCGAGCACAACCATTTCGAGCACAACCAATATATATTAGAACCCCCTTTACTTGCCGGAGCACATCTTGGATCTGTCAATTATGTTATGGGCGCAGTCCTACTCATGGCGATCTGGTCGAATTGGGGGAAGCTGTAGGTATTATTGCGGGTCAATCGATTGGGGAGCCAGGGACTCAACTAACATTAAGAACTTTTCATACTGGTGGGGTATTCACAGGGGGTACTGCCGACCTTGTACGATCCCCCTCGAATGGAAAAATCCAATTCAATGAAGATTTGGTTCACCCCACACGTACCCGTCATGGGCAGCCTGCTTTTCTATGCTATATAGACTTGCGTGTAACTATTCAGAGTCAGGATATTCTACATAGTGTGAATATTCCGTTAAAAAGCTTGATTCTAGTGCAAAATGATCAATATGTAGAATCCGAACAAGTAATTGCGGAGATTCGTGCCGGAACGTCCACTTTGCATTTTAAAGAAAAGGTACAAAAGCATATTTATTCCGAATCAGACGGGGAAATGCACTGGAGTACTGATGTTTACCATGCGCCCGAATATCAATACGGTAATCTTCGTCGATTACCAAAAACAAGCCATTTATGGATATTGTCAGTAAGTATGTGCAGATCCTGTATAGCATCCTTTTCACTGCACAAGGATCAAGATCAAATTAATACTTATTCTTTTTCTGTTGACGAAAGAGATCCATTTGACCTCTCAATGGCTAAAGATCAAGTAAGCCATAGACTGTTGGATACTTTTGGTAAAAAAGATAGGGAAATTCTTGATTATTTAACGTCAGATCGAATCGTGTCCAACAGTCATTGGAATTTTGTCTATCCTGCTATTCTTCAAGATAATTCGGATTTGTTGGCGAAAAAGCGAAGAAATAGGTTCATTATTCCATTACAATACCATCAAGAACAAGAGAAAGAACTAATATCCTGTTTTGGGATTTCGATTGAAATACCCTTTATGGGTGTTTTACGTAGAAATACTATTTTTGCTTATTTTGACGATCCACGATACAGAAAAGATAAAAGGGGTTCAGGAATTGTTAAATTTAGATATAGGACCCTAGAGGAAGAATATCGGACCCGAGAGGAAGAGTATAGGACTCTAGAGGAAGACTCAGAAGACGAATATGAGAGTCCAGAGAACGAATATAGGACCCGAGAGGACGAATATGAAACCCTAGAAGACGAATATAGGACTCTAGAGGACGAATATGAAACCCTAGAAGATGAATATGGGATCCTAGAGGACGAATATAGGACTCTAGAAAAAGACTCAGAAGAAGAATATGGGAGCCCAGAGAACGAATATAAGACCCGAGAGGACGAATATGAAACTCTAGAGGAAGACTCAGAAAAAGGATATGGGAGCCGTGAGGATGGCTCAGAGAACGAATATGGAGCTTTAGAAGAAGACTCAGAAGAAGACTCAGAGGACGAATATGGGAGTCCAGAGGAAGATTCTATTTTTAAAAAAGAGGGTTTTATTGAGCATCGAGGAACAAAAGAATTTAGTCTCAAATACCAAAAAGAAGTAGATCAGTTTTTTTTCATTCTTCAAGAACTGCATATCTTGCCGAGATCCTCATCCCTAAAGGTACTTGACAATAGTATTATTGGAGTGGATACACAACTCACAAAAAATATAAGAAGTCGACTAGGTGGATTGGTCCGAGTGAAGAGAAAAAAAAGCCATACAGAACTCAAAATCTTTTCCGGAGATATTCATTTTCCTGAGGAGGCGGATAAGATATTAGGCGGGAGTTTGATACCACCAAAAAAAGAAAATAAAAATTCTAAGGAATCAAAAAAAAGAAAAAACTGGGTTTATGTTCAACGGAAAAAAATTCTCAAAAGCAAGGAAAAGTATTTTGTTTCGGTTCGACCTGCAGTCACATATGAAATGGACGAGGGGAGAAATTTAGCAATACTTTTCCCGCAAGATCTCCTGCAAGAAGAGGATAATCTCCAACTTCGACTTGTCAATTTTATTTCTCATGAAAATAGCAAGTTAACTCAAAGAATTTATCACACGAATAGTCAATTCGTTCGAACTTGCTTAGTAATGAATTGGGAACAAGAAGAAAAAGAGGGGGCTCGTGCTTCCCTTGTTGAGGTAAGAACAAATGATCTGATTCGCAATTTCCTAAGAATTGAGTTAGTCAAGTCCACTATTTCGCATACAAGAAGAAGGTATGATAGGACAAGTGCAGGACCGATTCCCAATAATAGGTTAGATCGTAACAATACCAATTCCTTTTATTTCAAGGCGAAGATTCAATCACTTAGCCAACATCAAGAAGCTATTGGCACCTTGTTGAATCGAAATAAAGAATACCCATCTTTGATGATTTTGTCGGCATCCAACTGTTCTCGAATTGGTTTATTCAAGAATTCTAAATATCCCAATGCGGTAAAAGAATTGAATCCTAGAATTCCTATTCGAGGTATTTTTGGGCTCTTAGGCACTATTGTACCTAGTATATCGAATTTTTCTTCATCTTACTATTTATTAACTCATAATCAGATATTGTTAAAAAAATACTTGTTCCTTGACAATTTAAAACAAACCTTCCAAGTACTTCAAGGACTTAAATACTCTTTAATAGATGAAAATAAAAGGATTTCCAATTTCGACAGTAACATCATGTTGGATCAATTCCATTTGAATTGGCGCTTTCTCCATCATGACTCGTGGGAGGAGACATTGGCAATAATTCACCTTGGACAATTTATTTGCGAAAATTTATGTCCATTTAAATCGCACATAAAAAAATCTGGTCAAATTTTCATTGTTAATATGGACTCCTTTGTTATAAGAGCAGCTAAGCCTTATTTGGCCACTATAGGAGCAACTGTTCATGGTCATTATGGAAAAATCCTTTACAAAGGAGATAGGTTAGTTACCTTTATCTATGAAAAATCGAGATCTAGTGATATAACGCAAGGTCTTCCAAAAGTAGAACAAATATTCGAAGCGCGTTCAATTGATTCACTATCGCCGAATCTCGAAAGGAGAATTGAGGATTGGAATGAGCGTATACCAAGAATTCTTGGGGTTCCCTGGGGATTCTTGATTGGAGCTGAGCTAACCATAGCCCAAAGTCGTATCTCTTTGGTTAATAAGATCCAAAAGGTTTATCGATCCCAAGGGGTACAGATCCATAATAGACATATAGAGATTATTATACGCCAAGTAACATCAAAAGTACGGGTTTCCGAAGATGGAATGTCTAATGTTTTTTTACCCGGGGAATTAATAGGATTATTGCGAGCGGAACGAGCAGGGCGGGCTTTGGATGAATCGATCTATTATCGGGCAATCTTATTGGGAATAACAAGGGCTTCCCTGAATACCCAAAGTTTCATATCTGAAGCAAGTTTTCAAGAAACTGCTCGAGTTTTAGCAAAAGCTGCCCTACGAGGTCGTATTGATTGGTTGAAAGGCCTGAAAGAAAACGTAGTTCTGGGGGGGATTATACCTGTTGGTACCGGATTCCAAAAATTTGTGCATCGTTCCCCACAAGACAAGAACCTTTATTTCGAAATTCCAAAAAAAAATCTATTCACGTCGGAAATGCGAGAGATTTTTTTTCTCCATACAGAATTAGTTTCTTCTGATTCTGACGTAACAAACAATTTCTATGAGACATCAGAACCTCCATTTACCTCCATTTATACGATTTAAGGATACATAAAGCAGATTTTTTGACTTTAATTTAAATTAGACTTTTGACCTTAGAATGCTAACAGGTCTTATTTTCGATTTTGTATTTTAATTTAATAAGTAAAAGAAGTCAGTTAATTCATTAAGGCTGTGTTTATACCATGTACCAATGGCCAATTCTGAGTAGAAGTTTCCATCGGAACAATTATTATTTATTTCAAGCTATTTTGGCTCTTTCTTAATCTTCAAAAAGAAATCAATTCCGTAATGGTAAATGGTAAGACGAAAAAAAGAAAAAAAATAAAGGAAGTGTGGAAAAAATGACAAGAAGATATTGGAACATCAATTTGAAAGAGATGATAGAAGCAGGAGTTCATTTTGGTCATGGTATTAAGAAATGGAATCCTAAAATGGCCCCTTACATCTCGGCAAAGCGTAAAGGTACTCATATTACAAATCTCGCTAGAACGGCTCGTTTTTTATCAGAAGCTTGTGATTTAGTTTTTGATGCAGCAAGTCAGGGAAAAAGCTTCTTAATTGTTGGTACCAAAAAAAGAGCAGCGGATTTAGTAGCATCAGCTGCAATAAGGTCTCGTTGTCATTATGTTAATAAAAAGTGGTTCAGTGGTATGTTAACGAATTGGTCGATTACCAAAACTAGACTTTCTCAATTTAGAGACTTAAGAGCGGAAGAAAAGATGGGAAAATTCCACCATCTCCCAAAAAGAGATGTGGCAATCTTAAAGAGAAAATTATCTACCTTGCAAAGATATCTCGGCGGGATCAAATATATGACGAGGTTGCCTGACATTGTGATTGTCCTTGATCAGCAAAAAGATTATATAGCTCTTCGGGAATGTGCCATTTTGGGAATTCCTACTATTTCTTTAGTCGATACAAATTCTGACCCAGATCTCGCGAATATATCGATTCCTGCCAATGATGACACTATGACTTCAATTCGATTGATTCTTAACAAATTAGTATTTGCAATTTGTGAGGGCCGTTCTCTCTATATAAGAAATCGTTGATTAAGAAGAATAGCTAATTCTTGAGCAACTACGTAGAGTTATGGGATCAGTTACTATTCTTTTTTGTTTTGCATAGATAAAAGAAGGGGAATATTGATATATATTAGAGGGTATTGATATATATTATCATCTGATGTGATTTCTTGGTATCCTAAAAAATTTCTTGGTATCCTAAATATAAGATTAATATACTTCAAGTTGCTGAGTTGAGAAAGAGATGGTTGAATCAAAAGAATTCCTTTTTTGAAGTTCAATTTTTATCAGAGGACAATATGAATATTACACCATGTTCCATTAAAACACTCAAGGGGTTATACGATATATCAGGTGTAGAAGTAGGCCAACATTTCTATTGGCAACTAGGAGGTTTCCAAATTCATGCCCAAGTACTCATCACTTCTTGGGTCGTAATTACTATCTTGCTAGGTTCAGTTATCATAGCTGTTCGGAATCCACAAACCATCCCGACCGACGGTCAGAATTTCTTCGAATATGTCCTTGAGTTTATTCGAGATTTGAGCAAAACTCAGATTGGAGAAGAATATGGTCCCTGGGTTCCCTTTATTGGAACTATGTTCCTTTTTATTTTTGTTTCGAATTGGTCAGGTGCTCTTTTACCTTGGAAAATTATAGAGTTACCCCATGGGGAATTAGCAGCGCCCACAAATGATATAAATACTACTGTTGCTTTAGCTTTACTCACATCAGCGGCATATTTTTATGCGGGTCTTAGCAAAAAAGGATTGAGTTATTTCGAGAAATATATTAAACCAACCCCAATCCTTTTACCAATTAACATCCTAGAAGATTTCACAAAACCATTATCGCTTAGTTTTCGACTTTTCGGAAATATATTGGCGGATGAATTAGTCGTTGTTGTTCTTGTTTCTTTAGTCCCCTTAGTAGTCCCTATACCCGTTATGTTTCTTGGATTATTTACAAGTGGTATTCAAGCTCTTATTTTTGCAACGTTAGCCGCAGCTTATATAGGTGAATCCATGGAGGGTCATCATTGAATTGACTAGTTTTCGAAATAGTATTTTTTTTTTAGCTTAGCTCAATTCATGCATGGTTCCAGATAATCCTCCTGGTTGGAAAACGAAGTAGTTCAAAATGCATATGAATATATAACCTAGAGTTATAGGAGAGAGAATAGACTATATTATGGAATTGTTAAAGTATACATGCATTCAGGGGGGTAGAATCCGGTTCGATCTATATCCTTAATATCTATAAGACAGTCCTCTTTTGTGCGACTTTCTAAGGAATGATTTTGGAATCGGATTCAATAGAAAATGAGAAAATACGCAAACAAAATAGAAGAAACAAATGTATATAGGATCTTATTTATTCCTAAGTTAGATTCATTATCTAATCCAATATATGGAATTCCCCTCTATATGGAATTGGATTCCATATCCAGTTCTTGGATTTGGATTAGTTCGATTTCCATAGGGGTTCTTCCGGTATTTCGTCTTTTATTATGGATTAGATGAAGAGGATAAAATGGGAACTCAAGGATATCGAAGAGTCAAAAAAGGATGGAATTAAAGAGTGGTTGGAAAGAAAAAGAAATAGAATAATGAGAATCATATGGATTTACACAAACCTCTAATGATTAGAAACTAAAAAGGGGATCGCGAAGTAGTTCGGACGATTTAGATTATCGTTTCAATTTCTACTTTTTAGTTACTTATATCCAATAGAGCTTAGAAGTTCGAAGTAATAATTTCTTGGTTGGTTGTATCCTTAACCATTTTTTTTTTTTGACACGAGCGAGGAACTCACCATGAATCCACTAATTGCTGCTGCTTCCGTTATTGCTGCTGGATTGGCCGTAGGGCTTGCTTCTATTGGGCCTGGAGTTGGTCAAGGTACTGCTGCAGGACAAGCGGTAGAAGGTATTGCGAGACAGCCAGAAGCAGAAGGGAAAATACGAGGTACTTTATTGCTTAGTCTAGCTTTTATGGAAGCTTTAACAATTTATGGACTGGTCGTGGCACTAGCGCTTTTATTTGCGAACCCTTTTGTTTAATCCTAAAAAAGAAAACGAGTCCTTTAGATTAGATACTTTTTTCTTTTTTTAGTAAATTGGTATTTGCTTCTTTCAAGTATATCAATACTTTTATTTATTATATTATTCCGGGAATTTTTTATTTATTATCGGGACAGACAATACCCCAGGAACCCCAGGAAGGGCTGATTTGAGCATGATCAATTTAGAAGATATGCTCGCCCTCTTCCTTCCCCTCCTTAGGACAGTGGAAAGTCTTTTTCCTTTTATTTTAGGAATTTTGGGAACATTTCAACAAAGAAGATCTTTCACAAGTCAAACGAGACCTAAGACTTAATCTAAAAGAAATTATTAGATTGAATCTATTTGCATTAAAAAAAAAATTTCATTAAAAAAACCGATAAAAAAAGGGCGGGCGAAGTAAGTGATCGAAAAACTTTCTTCTTTGTTCGTCCTATCTATAAGAGGAGAGCATATGAAAAATGTAACCCATTCTTTCGTTTTTTTAGCTCACTGGCCATTCGCTGGGAGTTTCGGGCTTAATACCGATATTTTAGCAACAAATCTAATAAATCTAACTGTAGTGGTTGGTGTATTGATTTTTTTTGGAAAGGGAGTGTGTGCGAGTTGTCTATTTCAAGAATAGATTGGATCCATCCGGCTGCACTTTAGAATATTTTTTAGTATTTTTGGGATAAATAAGAAAAGGTGCACGATCTCGACGAATTACTTCTGAATAACTTCAGAAATCATATGGAAGAACCATAGCATTTCGCGACTCATTGGTAAATTTACTTTGATTCTCTATAGACCAATAATGTGAGACCATTAACACGGTTAAAGCTAAACTGCTTGAAGTCCAGGCAAAAAGGGGTACTCTTTCTACAACTATAATTAGTATCGAAATGCTTTAAACGGGAAATAGCTAGTGTAAAATTTATCTGATATAGAACACTCATATCGATAAAATGGTTTGAACTATTTACTAGAAGGGCACCCTGCCCTTTTTCCAATGCCGAGTCGACGACCTATGTATAAAAAAAAGAGAAATTTTTTGGATTTAAGGAAAAAATAAAAGGAATTCTAGCAATTTTCATTTTCCATTTATTTAATTAGTTTTTCTTAATGAAATTTCAATTGTTAACTAACAGAGCAAACACAAATAAAGAAACAACTTTGCTGACCATGATAGATTTTTATCTAGTCGGAAGAGTCCTCTTAATATTTATCTAGTCTTATATAAGTTTCGGTATATTGAAATACAAACAGAAAAGAGAAGATAGAGGATAGGCTCATTACATAAAAAAAAAAGATATAGAAATAACCATAATACATAGTAAAAAAGAAAAAAAGGAGCGTGAGAGCCAAATGAATCGAAAGATTCATGTTTGGTTCGGGAAGAGATAATAAAAGTTGTAAACTTAATAGTAAGATAATCTACTTTCATTAAAAGATTTATTAGATAATCGAAAACAGAGGATCTTAAGTACTATTCGAAATTCGGAAGAATTGCGCCGAGGAACCCTTGAACAACTCGAAAAAGCTCGGCTTCGATTACAGAAAGTCGAACTAGAAGCGGATGAGTATCGAATGAATGGATACTCTGAGATAGAACGAGAAAAAGCAAATTTGATTAATGCTAC